ATGCAACGATGATTCTTTTCTACAAATCATAAAGACATTGGTACATTATATTTTATTTTTGGAGCTTGATCAGGGATAGTTGGAACTTCTTTAAGATTAATTATTCGAGCTGAACTTGGTCAACCCGGAACCTTAATTGGTAATGATCAAATTTATAATGTTGTAGTTACAGCACACGCATTTGTTATAATTTTCTTCATAGTTATACCAATTATAATTGGAGGATTTGGAAACTGACTTGTTCCTTTAATACTTGGGGCTCCTGATATAGCATTCCCTCGTATAAATAATATAAGATTTTGACTTCTACCTCCTTCTTTAACTTTATTATTAATAAGAGGAATGGTTGAAAGAGGTGTAGGTACCGGATGAACAGTTTACCCTCCTTTGGCAGCTGCCATTGCTCATGCAGGTGCCTCTGTAGATTTAGGTATTTTTTCTCTTCATCTTGCAGGTGTTTCTTCTATTTTAGGAGCTGTAAATTTTATAACTACTGTTATTAATATACGATCTTATGGTATAACGATGGATCAAATACCCTTATTTGTCTGATCAGTTTTCATTACCGCTATTCTTCTTCTTTTATCATTACCCGTTTTAGCTGGAGCTATTACAATACTATTAACTGATCGTAATTTAAACACTTCATTTTTTGATCCTGCCGGAGGTGGAGACCCTGTTCTTTATCAACATTTATTCTGATTTTTTGGTCATCCTGAAGTTTACATTCTAATTCTTCCTGCTTTCGGTATAATTTCTCATATTGTTAGTCAAGAATCCGGTAAAAAAGAATCCTTTGGAACTCTTGGTATAATTTATGCCATAATGGCCATTGGTATTTTAGGTTTTATTGTATGAGCTCACCATATATTTACAGTTGGTATAGACGTTGATACACGAGCATACTTTACATCTGCTACTATAATTATTGCAGTTCCTACTGGAATTAAAATTTTCAGTTGACTTAGAACTCTTCATGGTACTCAAATTAATTATAGGCCTTCTATATTATGAGCCTTAGGATTTATTTTCTTATTTACTGTAGGAGGTCTTACAGGAGTAGTTCTTGCCAACTCATCTATTGATATTATCCTTCATGACACATATTATGTTGTAGCCCACTTCCATTATGTCCTTTCTATGGGAGCTGTATTCGGGATTTTTGCTGGTATTGCACATTGATTTCCCCTTTTTACCGGTTTATCACTAAACCCTAAATGAATAAAAATTCACTTTACAATTATGTTTATCGGGGTTAATGTTACATTTTTCCCTCAACATTTCCTTGGTCTCAATGGTATACCTCGACGATACTCTGACTATCCTGATGCATACACTACATGAAATATCGTTTCCTCAATAGGCTCTATAGTATCTCTTATTGCTATATTAATTTTTATAATTATTATTTGAGAAGCTCTAATTTCAAATCGTCCTGTATTATTTTCTCCTTTTATACCTTCTTCTATTGAGTGAAATCACTCTTATCCTCCAGCTGATCACTCTTATATAGAAATTCCTTTAATTACTAACTTCTAAAATGGCAGATAGATGTATAGGATTTAAGCTCCTACTAGGAAGATATTTCTCTTCTTTTAGAAATATTAATCATCAAATGGCAACATGATCTTATTTAGGATTTCAAGATAGAGCTTCTCCATTAATAGAACAATTAATTTTTTTTCATGACCATATTATAATTATTCTTATTATAATTATTACTTTCGTTGGTTATATAATAGCTTCAGTTTTAAATAATTCCTTTATTAACCGATATATACTTGAACACCAGACTATTGAGTTAATTTGAACAGCTGTTCCGGCTATTATTTTAATCTTTATTGCCCTCCCATCTTTGCGATTATTATATCTTCTAGATGAAGTTAATAATCCTGCTATTACATTAAAAACAGTTGGACATCAATGATACTGAAGATACGAATATTCAGATTTCCTTGATATTGAATTTGATGCATATATAACTCCTACTAATGAACTAGATCAATCAAGATTTCGTCTTTTGGATGTAGATAACCGAACCGTTTTACCTATAAACACTCAAATTCGTATTGTAATTACAGCAGCTGATGTAATTCACTCATGAACCGTCCCAGCCTTAGGGGTAAAAGCTGATGCCATTCCTGGACGACTTAACCAAACCAGATTTATAATGTCACGACCAGGATTGTTTTATGGTCAATGTTCGGAAATCTGTGGAGCAAATCATAGATTTATGCCTATTGTAATTGAAAGAGTTGATACAAATTCTTTTTTAAATTGAATTTCTTCCTACTCCGACTCACCCGATGACTGAAAGTAAGTGTAGGTCTTTTAAACCTATCATAGTATGTCCGCCTACTTCTGGTGAAAGGAATTAGTTAAATTATAATATTAATTTGTCAAGTTAAAGTCATCTTATTTTAGATATTCCTTAGTGCCTCAAATAGCCCCTTTAATATGACTCTATTTATATTGCTTCTTTTTATTAAGACTAATCGTTTTTATATCAATTAATTATTTTATTAAACCATATCAAAAAGTTGACTTAAGAGCTAATTCGCTCTCCATCCCCCCTCAATCTACTTGAAAATTATAGCTAATCTATTTTCAATTTTTGAACCTTCTTCAAGAATTTTTAACTTGTCTTTAAATTGAATATCTACTCTTATTGGTCTTATGTTTATTCCCTACCTCTTTTGAGCATCCCCCTCGCGTTGATCTTTGTGTTGAAGAGATATTATTTTTACTTTACATAAAGAATTCAAAGCCCTATTAAATGTTTACTCTAATGGATCCACTATATTTTTTGTAACATTATTTTCTTTAATTGTGTATAATAATTTTTTAGGACTTTTGCCATACGTATTCACAAGATCAAGGCATATAGCAATAACTCTCGCTCTTTCTTTACCACTATGAGTTACTTTAATAATTAGAGGTTGAATTAATCATACTCAGCACATGTTTGCTCATCTTGTCCCACAAGGAACGCCTTCAGTTCTTATACCATTTATGGTCTTAATTGAAACCATTAGTAATGTTATTCGACCTGGTACCTTGGCTGTACGATTAGCAGCCAATATAATTGCAGGACATCTATTATTAACATTATTGGGAAATACTGGCCCTTCAATAACATCGTCTATTATTCTATCAATTCTTATCTTCTCTCAAATTCTTCTATTGACTTTAGAAGCTGCAGTTGCAATTATTCAATCTTATGTATTTGCTGTTCTAAGAACTCTTTATACTAGAGAAATCAACTAATGACATCATCACACGGATTTCATCCTTACCATTTAGTAGATATAAGACCTTGACCCCTTACAGGTTCAATTAGTGCGATAATATTAACTACAGGCTTAATCAAATGATTTCATCAATATAATATAAGTCTTTTAATTTTAAGATTTATTGCTATTTTGCTTACTATATATCAATGGTGGCGAGATATTACTCGAGAGGGGACATTCCAGGGCCTCCATACTTCAGTAGTAGTCAAGGGATTACGATGAGGGATAATTCTTTTTATTGTATCAGAAGTCTTATTTTTTTTCTCCTTTTTCTGAGCTTTTTTTCATAGGAGATTGGCTCCAACAATTGAAATTGGAATAAATTGACCTCCCTATGGGATTCAACCTTTTAATCCTTTTCAAATTCCTTTACTTAATACTACTATTTTATTATCATCAGGTGCTACTGTAACTTGAGCTCATCACGCCATCATAGAGTCTAATCATAGTCAATCTATCCAAAGGTTAGGACTAACTATTGTTTTAGGATTTTATTTTACTGCCCTTCAAGCGTTTGAATATATTGAAGCTCCGTTCTCAATTGCAGATTCGGTATTTGGTTCTACTTTCTTTGTTGCTACTGGCTTTCATGGATTACATGTAATTATTGGAACTTCCTTTTTACTTATTTGCTTTTTCCGATTATTTTTTTGTCACTTTTCATCTAATCATCATGTAGGCTTTGAAGCAGCCGCATGATATTGACATTTTGTCGATGTAGTATGATTATTCCTTTATGTATTTATTTACTGATGAGGAGGTTAATTTTCTTAATATAATAAAGTATATCTGACTTCCAATCAGAAAGTCTAGCTTCTAGAGAAAATAATTCTTATTATAACATGTTTTTCTCTTTTAACGATTATTATTTGTTACATTGTAATAACATTAGCATCACTTATTTCCAAAAAAACTATTATTGACCGAGAAAAAAACTCTCCATATGAGTGCGGATTTGATCCAAAAGGATCAGCACGGTTTCCGTTTTCTTTACGCTTTTTCTTAATTGCCGTAATTTTCTTAATTTTTGACGTAGAAATTACTTTACTTCTCCCCTTAGCATCTATTTTTAATATTACTAAAATAACTTCTTGATTATTTACAGGAGTATTCTTCCTACTAATTTTATTAGCAGGTCTTTATTATGAGTGAACTCAAGGAGCGTTAGAATGATCAAAATAATTTAAGGCTGTAGTCAAATGTGTATGACATATGAGTTGCATTCATAAAGTGTTTTTATAAACTAGCTTTAATCCTATTAGAAAGTGAAATTTATCACATTTAGTTTCGACCTAAACCTTGGCTTTTAGGCCTCTAATAATTGATTGAAACCAAATTAGAGGTACATCACTGTTAATGATGAAATTGAAGCTTACTTCCAATCAAGTAGGGAATATTATGATAAAAAGAAAGCTTCTAACTTTTTTTTAAGCGGTTAAATTCCGTTTATATTCCTGTTTTTATGGTGTAAGCAACACGTTACATTTTCATTGTAGAACTGAAATTTATTTTTCTAAAAACTAATTTTTCTTTTTTTCATATTTTGTATTCAAAGTAATAATTACATCTTAAGCTCCACAGGCTAACGTCTTTCTCTTTAAACTATTTGAATCATTTACAGAGTTTACACTCTCTTTTGCAGCTTCAATGCAATATTCTATATAAATTATATAAATTAAATACTTAGCCCTACTAAAATAATAGTTATAATTACTAACGCTTTTAAAAAGACCTTAATTCTATTTAATTGTATTAAATTCAAAACATGGAATATGTAACTAAGTGAGTAATATAAACCTTGACCACCATATAATTCAAATCAACCTTTATCTAATACTTTTTCTATATATCTACCTCTCTTTAGTCTTTTTTCTCTTAATTTTAAAGTACTCAATATAGGTATAAACCACATAGATCCTATTATTACTACTGTAGGATAATTATATAATCTTTTTAAAGTATAATTAACTCTTATAATATTTAACATATACCCAATTAATCCTCCTAAAATTCTTAATATTATTACAAGTATTTTTATGAAACCACTTAAACAAATCATATAGCATTCAGGAAATAATCTTCATCTTAATATAGAACCGCCTACAATAGCCCCAACTCCTAAACCACATATTGAATTAGTTATTATATAATCTTCGTCAGACAGATTAGAAAAGGATCTCAGATTATATTCTCCTCTAATAGAATAATAAATTAGACGTAAAGTGTACATTACTGTTAACCCAGTGGCTAATACATATAAAATTAGTGCAATAAAATTAATTCACCTTATAAAAGCCACTTCTAAAATTATATCTTTAGAGTAAAATCCGGCTATAAAAGGAAACCCACACAAAGCTAAATTAGCAATTGTCATATAAGATACTGTCAGAGGTATAAACTTAATTAGATTACCCATAAACCGAATATCCTGGTACCCTCCTACTCTATGAATAACTACTCCTGCACATATAAAAAGTAAGGCCTTAAACAAAGCATGACTTAATAAATGGAAAAAAGCTAAATCAACATAACCTAAAGACAAAATTCTTAACATAACTCCTAATTGTCTTAAAGTTGATAAAGCAATAATTTTTTTTAAATCGTACTCAAAGTTAGCCCCTAATCCTGCTATAAATATTGTTAAACATGAAATAATCAATAAAATTCTTTGTACAACTGATCCTTCTAGAGCCCCTCTAAATCGGATTATTAAATACACCCCAGCAGTTACAAGTGTCGAAGAATGAACCAAAGCTGACACTGGAGTGGGGGCTGCTATCGCAGCTGGTAGTCAAGCCGAAAATGGGATTTGAGCTCTTTTAGTTATAGCTGAAATTATTAAAAGAATTTTTAACAAAATTCAATCTTCTCTTATATAGTACCTATAAACTAAAAAATTTCATCCTCCTAGACTTCTTATTAAGCCAATTCTTAGTAAGATGGCGACATCCCCAACTCGATTTGACAGAATGGTTAATATCCCTGCGTTAGCAGATTTTTCATTTCTATAATAAATAACCAACGCATACGATACTAACCCTAGTCCGTCTCAACCTAATAAAATACTAATTAAATTAGGGCTCAAAACCATAAATCTTATTGATAGTACAAAAGCCAATACAAGATATATAAATCGATCTGAAGTTTTATCTTCTGCTATATATCTGCCCCTATAGTAAAGTACACTACCAGAAATTATAAAAACAAATCCTATAAATAGTAAAGAAACTCAATCTAATACTAAAGTAAATACTATTCTTCTTCCTATCAACCTAAAAAGCTCCCATTCAATTACATCTATTACTCTTCTTTTAATTTTTACTAAAGCTGTAATAATACATATGCTTGACCCTCTAATCAAACTTAATATTCTAATTTCGTGTATAGAAATTTTCCAAATCATTCTTTAACATAAAGATTAATTAAATAGCTAATAAACTCATATTTAAAATTATAATATTTAATGGTAATCAATGTAATAATAATCTTAAATATTCTCTTACTTTACCTGAACAACAAGAATATAATGAATTATAAAATACCCCGTGCTGTCTTAAACTATATATATACAAAGTGTATCTAGCTCTAAAAAAAGATAATAATCTAATTCCTAAAATAGAAACTTTTCTTCACCTTAATACAGTTAAAATCAGTATAATCTCACCTGCTAAATTTAAAGAAGGAGGTCTTGCTATATTACTTACACTTAATAAAAATCACCATAGACCTATTCTAGGTATAAAAGATAGTAAACCTTTGTTAACTATAAGACTACGACTTCCAGTACGTTCATAAACTATGTTAGCTAAACAGAATAATCCAGAAGAACATAATCCATGTCCTACTATTAAAATTACACATCCCGCTAGTCCCCATCATCTAAAGATTATAATTCCGCATAACACTAATCTTATATGAACTACAGAAGAATAAGCAATTAAACATTTTATATCTACCTGACGCATACATATTAAACTTACATAAATTCCACCAATAATTCTCAATCTAACTCATAGTCAAGAGAACTCTTTTCTGATTAACTGAAATATAATAACTACTCGAATTAATCCATACCCCCCTAACTTTAATAATACTCCAGCTAAAATTATAGAGCCTGCAATAGGTGCCTCTACATGAGCCTTAGGTAATCATAAATGGAATATAAACATAGGAAGCTTAACAAGGAAAGCAACTACAGTTCTAATATATCAAAACCTTCTCAAGTAACTTACATCTCTTAAAGGATATCTTAAATTAATAATTAATCTTCCTGTACTCACATAATAAATAAGTAAAGATACTAATAAAGGTAAAGAAAAAGCTAAAGTGTAAAAAAGTATATAAATTCCTGCTTGAATACGCTCAGGTTGATATCCTCAGCCTAAAATTAAAATTAAAGTAGGAATTAATGAAGCTTCAAACCTAATATAAAACATTAAATAATCTATTGAAGAAAAAGTTAACACTAAAAACAATAACAATATTATATTAACTAATACAAATTTTCCTTCGAATAGTTTCAAATTGTAAACTTTCTGCCTAGAAACTAAAATCAAAGAAACAATTCAAGCTCTTAACATAACTATAATGTATCCAATATAGTCTAATCCTAAGTTAAATCCTACTCTGAATATATAAAAATTATGGTAACACTTAATTCTTACTAGAAATCTAATAGAAAACATTCCTACTTGAATAATTTTTCATTCTTTATTAAATTTTATCAATATTATTAAAGGAATAATTAATTTTAACATTCTAATAAATTAAATCTTGAAAAAACATCGTTTCCGTGACTTCGCACTACTAAAATCAATATAGTTAATCCTAGTGCCCCTTCACAAGCAGCAAGAGTTAAAAAGAACAAAGAAAAATAAACCTCGCTACCAATTAAAGAAAGCTGTCTACTCATTAACCAAAACACCCCTACCATTATGAACTCAAGCCTTAATAAAGTATTCAATATATGTTTACTATAAGAAATAAACCCTCAACATCCACAAAAAATCATAATTATAGGAATATAGATTATTACTCTTCTAAAATTTATCATTAGTTTTAATAGTTTAATATAAAACTTTGGTCTTGTAAACCAAAAATGAAATATCTTTCTTAAAACTTCAGAGAAAAAGAAAACCTCTATCTTTAATTCCCAAAATTAATATTTTATATTAAACTATTCTCTGTTATGACCCTACTTTTTATTCCTTCTATTTTAGTCTTATCATTTTTATTTACTCGTCTTATTCACCCTTTGTCTATAGGGTTGACTTTATTAATTCAAACCGTTCTAATTTCCCTGACTACTGGTTTATCTACTTATTCTTATTGATTTTCCTATATTTTGTTTATAATTTTTTTAGGTGGTATACTAGTTTTATTTATCTATGTTACTTCTTTAGCCTCTAATGAACCCTTTTATTTTTCATATTCAAGATTAACTTTCTCTTTAGGAATTCTGGTTATTCTCGTGCCATTAACCTTAATTTGGGATTCATTAATTAACGGACTTATAACCCAACTTCCTCTCTCATCCCTAAATATAGAATCCTCTAATGTATTTATTATTAGATGAATTTATAGAATTAATATAATAAACTTTACCTTATTTATTATTTTATATTTACTTCTTACTTTAATTGTTGTAGTAAAAATTACTAACTTATTTAAAGGACCTTTACGGCTTTCTCTCTAATGACAATACCAATTCGGAAATCTCATCCTTTATTCAAAATTATTAATAATTCTTTAGTAGATATACCTTTACCGTCAAATATTTCAACTTTTTGAAACTTTGGTTCTCTATTAGGATTATGTTTAGTAATTCAAATTGCTACGGGTCTTTTTTTAGCTATACATTATACAGCTCATATCGACTTAGCTTTTTCCAGTGTAGCACATATTTGCCGAGATGTAAATTATGGTTGACTTTTACGAACAATGCATGCTAATGGAGCCTCCTTTTTCTTTATTTGTATTTATATTCATATTGGGCGAGGAATTTATTATGGCTCTTATATGACTTTCCACGCTTGAATGGTAGGTGTTGTAATTCTATTTATAGTAATAGCAACCGCTTTCTTAGGGTATGTGTTACCATGAGGGCAAATATCCTTTTGAGGAGCTACTGTTATTACTAATTTATTTTCTGCTATCCCTTATATTGGAACAGATTTAGTTCAATGAATTTGAGGTGGATTTTCAGTTGATAATGCGACACTTACTCGATTTTTTACTTTCCATTTTGTGCTTCCCTTTATCATTGCTGCTATAACTATTATTCATATTTTTTTTCTTCATCAATCAGGAGCTAATAATCCGTTAGGAGTTTCTAGACAACTGGACAAAGTACCTTTCCATCCTTATTTTACTTTTAAAGATATTGTTGGGTTTATTGTAATGTTTACTCTTTTACTAACTTTATCACTTCTGAATCCCTATTTATTAGGAGATCCAGATAACTTTATTAGAGCTAATCCTTTAGTTACTCCTGCTCATATTCAACCCGAATGATATTTTTTATTTGCTTATGCAATTCTACGATCTATTCCTAATAAATTAGGAGGTGTAATTGCATTAGTAGCTTCTGTTGCAATTATTATAATTTTACCTTTTACCCATACTTCAAATTTCCGTAGATTAACTTTTTATCCCTTAAATCAATTTATATTTTGAACTCTTGTATCAGTGTTAGTTTTACTTACTTGAATTGGAGCTCGACCTGTTGAAGAACCTTATGTTCTTACAGGACAAATCTTGACAGTTACTTACTTTTCTTTATTTATTATCAACCCTTTATTGTTGATAGGATGAGATAAAATACTAAAATGATTGTTTAGTTTATTTAAAATAGATATTTTGAAAGTATCAGAAAAGAAAAAATTCTTAACAATCTTTTTATAATATACTATTTTAATTATAAACTATAAATTCAGCACAAAACATAAAGATTTAACACCTAAGAAAAATAATAAATAATTAATAGATACTGGTAAAAATCTTTTTCAGGCTAAATATATTAATTTATCATACCGCAACCGTGGTAATGTTCCTCGAACTCACACAAAAATAAAAGCCAGAAGTATTGCTTTTAGATAAAATATAATTCTAGAAGGTCTCCTTCCTAAAAAAACAATTACAAAAAGAACTCTCATAAAAAGGATTCTCGAATATTCCGCTATAAAAATTAATGCAAACCCTCCTCTTCTATATTCAGTGTTAAATCCAGACACTAATTCGGACTCTCCTTCTGCGAAATCAAATGGAGTTCGATTAGTTTCTGCTAAACATGAAGCAAATCAAATTAATCTTAAAGGTAGAGATATGAACATAAACCAGATATGGTTTTGATATTTAACAAACAACTCTAGACTAAATCCCCCTAATAATATAATATAAGATAATAAGATTAAAGCCAATCTTACCTCATATGAAATAGTTTGAGCTACTCTTCGAAGACTTCCAAGTAATGAATATTTACAATTAGAAGCCCAACCAGCTACTATCACCCTATAAACCCCTATTCCTAAACAACAAAAAAAAAATAAAATTCTTATATTAAATCTTACTAATCCTGTATCATAAGGTATAACTCTTCATACTAACAAAGATAAAAATAACCTAAACACGGGACAAAGATAATAAACGATAAAATTAGACATAATTGGTATAGTTTGCTCTTTGGTAAATAGTTTAATTGCATCAGAAAAAGGTTGTAATAACCCTATATAACCAACTTTATTTGGCCCTTTACGAATTTGAATATAACCTAAAATTTTACGCTCAAGTAAAGTAACAAAAGCTACTCCAATTAATACACAAATAATCAAAACAAGATAATTTACAATCTCCACCATTAACATAAAACAATTAGATTTAATTATTTTACTATTTATAGAACTTAATTCTATTTAACTAGATCCTAAGTCTAGTACATATTATCTGACAAAATAGCACTTCAAATTCAAAAAGAATTTTGACTACCTAATCCTTTCGTACTAAGGTAATCGTTTTTTTTCTAGAAGATAGAAACCGACCTGGCTCTCGCCGGTCTGAACTCAAATCATGTAAAATATTAAAGGTCGAACAGACCTTCTTTTATAGCTGCTGCACTATAAAGACATTTTAATTCAACATCGAGGTCGCAAACTCTTCCTTTGATAAGAACTCTCAGGAAAAATAACGCTGTTATCCCTAAAGTAACTTGATCTTAAATCTTTAAAAAGGATCAATTATATTTATTAAACAAATATTTTTGTTAAATCTTATAGCAGTTATCTTAATTATACCATTGTCGCCCCAACCAAATAAATTTTACAAAAATTATTTTTATATATAAATTTAAAAAATTATCAAATTTATAAAGCTTTATAGGGTCTTGTCGTCCCTCTAGATAATTTAAGCCTTTTCACTTAAAAGTTAAATTCAATAGTAATACAAGAGACAGTTTCTTTTTTGTCCAACCATTCATACAAGTTTCCAATTAAGAAACTAATGATTATGCTACCTTTGCACGGTCAAGATACCGCGGCTATTTAATAAAATTTATCAGTGAGCAGGCTAGACTATAAATAACTCATAATAGCCATGTTTTTGATAAACAGGCAAAAAGAAATATTGCCGAGTTCCTTTTGTATTTCAAACACCTTTTATAATTTATCTTTTATTTTATTAAATTATTTTTACAATTTTATTTTACTAATATAATCATTGTTACTTAACCTTTTTAATTTAAGTTTACATCCCGATACTTAATAAAGATTTTATAAATTATTTTGATGATAAGTCTAAGTTAAAACACTTTGCTACCATGGCTGCTTTTAAGCCTAGGAAAATCATATTTTTATTAATTCTATTATTTAATTATTTTAGTGATAAGAAGCTAATCCCTCCTACCCTTTACTATTAAATTAACTAAATTTAATAATTAAATTATATTTTATTCTCGGAAAACCAGATAATATAAAGCTCGCTTGACATTTCATCTTTAATATTAAATTTCAAATTTTTATGATACAAAAACTTGTTTAAAATATTAGCTATCTTTAGTTCGGGATTTATAATTTATTTAAGTTAGTTTGATTATCCCTGATACACAAGGTACAATAATTTAAATTTACTTTATACCTTTAAAATATAGATATTATTTCCTATTAAGTACTTGTTAGCTATCGTTTAATGAAAAATTTTATTAATAATTACTTTTTAATTTTTATATTAACTTTTTTATACAAATTAATTTCATAAAATAACAATAGATTAAAATTCAAAGCATATTGATTCGCACAATAAAATTCCTCAACGTAAGTGAGACGCTAACACTTATTTCCAGCTCTGCTTTGTCCTATCCAGACTCACTTTCCAGTAAGTCTACTATGTTACGACTTATCTCATTTTAAAATGAAAGCGACGGGCGATATGTACATGATTTAGAGCTTATATCTGATAAACGTATTAAATTCACCTTACAATCAAATCCTCCTTCTAAGCAATATTTAAATTACATGTCCGTAATAAATAAATCTTATTGTAACTCATTTTAACTCAATCATAAGCTGCACCTTGATCTAATATATTTAACATTATTAACAAACTATAATAATTTTTTCTGTAAAAATTATCTAATAATGACGGTATACATACTATACAAGATTGAGCAAGATATTTCGTGGTTTATCGATTCAAAAACAAGTTCCTCTGACTAGACTAAATCACCGCCAAATTTTTCAAATTTATAGAATATAGCTATTACTAATTAGGCTTATATTAATTATTCTCTGGTATAATAGGGTATCTAATCCTAGTTTAACTCCAGTATTTTATTGCTTCAACTTTTATTGATTATTATCCATAGTTCTATAAAAAGAAACTTTAATTTCACTTTTTTATTCTCTTAGACTTTATATCAATGTAGTATTTCGTCTAACAATAAGCCAATACTTCTTGTTTAGCTTTAGAGTATAACCGCGACTGCTGGCACAATATTAATCAAGCTTAAACGTATTGCTAAATCTTAATTTATTAAATTGTTTAATATTATATGCTGAGAATTTATGACGTATAACATGATTATTTATTATTTAATATTCATTTTAAATTTATATTACCGCTTGCCTTAACCTTCATACAACTTCAATGCTTATCACAAGAATTAAAGAAAAAATCAAACTTTATTAATTGGTTGATACACAACAACATTTATTCTATTAATCAAGCTCATGAATTAAAAAAGAATTTACAAAGAATTATATACTGTGATCTGATTATATTAAAAATTACATTTATAGACATTATATATATAATAAATGTATATAAAAAAATAAAGATATACACAAACATCAATATAACCCCTACAGAAATCAAAAAGATCAAATAATATATTGATCTAAAAATAACATGGAACTCTATAATAAAAAGAATAATACATAATTTAATTTAATATATTTATATCTACTGTACTTAATCGACTATAAAATGAAGATTTCTATATAACTTGGAAAACTTATAAAGCATACACTTACAGAAAGATAATTATATAAAAAGTCAAGGGCCGTCCGGCCGGAGATATCTAAAGTACTTCTAGCCTAACAAATGATTAGAGGGTACTACGATTCATTCACTTTCCCGAGGAGTGTGAATCGTAGTACCCTCTAATCATTTACTAGTATAGGAGGCCTTAAATGTAATTATAAAAAAAAATATGTTTATAAGAGTATTAATAAATAATTATTAACAATTAAACTCTTTATATGAATTTAAATGTATATATATATATATATATATACATAGAAATGATTAGATATTAATATCACTTATACTGATATTTAACTTATAACCTTCAAATTTATTTTACAATTAATCAACGTTTTAATAATTTATCTCTTTATTATCCACTAATAAATGTTGTTTAACTTTTAAGTTACCATTATGTTTGCTATTGTTTATGTTTCTTTAAATTAAGTTTTAGCTTATTTCTTAATCTAATTAAATTACAATTAATTAATTATCTATAATATAGTGCCTGATTTAAAAGGGTAGCTTTGATAGAGCTAATAATGTAGTACTTCTACCTATATTATACGTAACGGATTTACACCATCTCTTTAAAGATCAAAACTTTATGTGCTCTGTACACCAACGAATAAGTTTAAAGATAAGCTAATTCAAGCTAATGGGCTCATACCCCGTAAATGAAAGTACAACCTTTCTCTTTTTAATGACCTTTCCAATTTCTTATTTATTGTTTTTCTCGACACTATTAATAGGAACCTTTTTATCAATCTCGTCCACTTCTTGGTTTGGAGCTTGACTAGGATTAGAATTAAATTTAATCTCTTTTATTCCCTTAATTACAACTAAATTATCGCCTTTTTTTTCTGAAGCTGCTGTAAAATATTTTCTGGTACAAGCCTTGGCTTCTACCATTCTTATTATATCCAGGTCTATTTATATATACACTCCGGACTTTTCATATACTCTAATTCTGATTTCTTTAATAATTAAGCTTGGAGCAGCTCCTCTTCATTTTTGATTTCCTCAAGTTATTGAAGGATTATCATGACCTCAGGCTTTTATTCTACTTACAATTCAAAAAATTGCTCCTATATTTCTAATATCTTATATAACATTTAATCACACTCTAATATTAATAATTACTTTTATAGCCTTATTCTCTTCTTTAATTGGAGCTTTAGGGGGACTAAATGTGATAAAGCTTCGTAAACTTATAGCTTTCTCATCTATTAATCATATGTCTTGAATATTAATTGCTATTTCTATTAACGATTCTATATGGCTAATTTACTTTTTATTTTACTCTTTCACATCAGGCTCTGTTATTATTTTACTATACTACACCGACACTTATACCTTATCAAATGTTTTAAATCAAAATAATAAAAATGAAATTTTTACCTTTTTAATTCCTATAAATCTCCTTTCTTTAGGAGGTCTACCTCCTTTTTTAGGATTTATCCCTAAATGAATTATAATCCAATTATTTTCATCAAAATTGATAATCTTTATTCTTTTAGTTTTATTATTTTCATCTCTAATCACCTTGTACTTTTACTTACGGCTTTTTATCCCAATAATCTTATTGTCATTCTCGTCCTTACCTTCATCACTTAAATTTTATTCCTCTTTTTCGCGTTCACCAGTTTTAATCGCTTCTTCATTCATTAACTTATTTGGTATTCTTTCCCCTATTCCATTTTTAATCTAAGGATTTTAAGTTATATATAAACTAAAGGCCTTCAAAGCCTAAAAAAAAAGAAATTCTTTTAAATCCTAAGTTCTAGTGTCTAGCACATCTTTAGATTTGCAATCTAATGTTATAAATTTTACTATAGAACCTAATAAGAAAGTTTTTAAACTTCTACTTAGATTTACAATCTAACGCCTAATCCTCAGCCACCTTATT